CTCTTGTTTTTCATTCCCATTCCCATAAGAATGAATACTATGATTCGCATTTCGAACAGGCATGAATACAGCATCTATAGGGTAACTTCCATCTTGAGAGTCATTTATGGGTTCCATACGATATCCGCGATCTCTCTTGATTTGTAATCCAATACACAAATCAATTGGTTCCGTCAGGTTAGCTATATGTTGTGTCGTGTCAACTATTTCTACGGAGGGTGGTAAGATGATATCTTGAGCGGTTACGTATCTAGGACCCCTTACGCAAATCGACGCGTCTCTAACTCCATAGAGATTACTTCTCAATACAATTTCTTTCAAATTTTGTAAGATTTCATGTACTGATTCCTCAATACCTACTATCGTAGAATATTCATGTGGCACCTTCTTAGATTTTGCACGTGTGATACATGTTCCTTCTATTTCTCCAAGTAAGGCCCTTCGCATGGCAATACCGATGGTATCAGCTTGACCTTTCATAAGTGGTGACAGAATGAAACGACCATAATAAAGACGCTTACTGTCTACTCTTGATTCAACACACTTCCACTGTAGTGTTCGAGTGGATCCTGCTACTTCCTCTCGAACCATACTATACTAGTATTATTATTTGATCATTTATTTCTCTTGAAATCGGTTTAATTCTTATTTCTACACACGTCTTTTTTTAGGAGGTCGACATCCATTATGTGGCATAGGTGTTACATCACGTACGAAGCTTAATAATATACCACTTCTACGAATGGCTCGTAATGCTGCATCTCTTCCGAGACCAGGACCCTTTATCATAACTTCTGCTCGTTGCATACCCTGATCAACCACTGTACGAATAGCATTTACCGCTGTGGCTTGAGCAGCATAAGGTGTTCCTCTTCTTGTGCCTTTGAATCCAGAAGTACCGGCGGAGGCCCAAGAAACTACCCGACCTCGTACATCTGTAACAGTTATAATGGTATTGTTGAAACTCGCTTGAACATGAATAACGCCTTTTGGTATTCTACGTCCATTCTTACGTGAACCAATACGCCCATTCCTACGTGAACCAATTCTTGGTATAGCTTTTGTCATATTTTATCATCTCATATTTATGAGTCAGAAATATACAAAAAGAAAAGATACGGAGATATCCATTTCATGTTAAAACAGATCCTTTACCTTATTTTTACATATATATATATTTTTTTTTTTTGAAAGTTCTTTTTTAGAAGAATTACCCTTGTCTCTGTTTATGTTTCGGATTGGAACAAATCACTATAATTCGTCCACGCCTGCGAATCAGTCGACATTTTTCACAAATTTTACGAACGGAAGCCCTTATTTTCATATTTTTTATTCCTTACCTTAATTCTGAATCCACTTCTTGGAAGAGAATAAGTCTCTTGAATTTTTTTTTTAACTTCGAATTGTATACCCATGGTTAAAAAAATAACCTAATCATTCGAATCTTTGTTGCGAAGTCGATAAATTATACGTCCCCTGGTTGAATCATAACGACTTACTTCAATTTTTACTCTATCTCCCGGTAGTATCCGTATAAAACTGCGGCGGATCCTCCCTGAAACATATCCTAGAATTAGATCTTCATTATCTAAACGGACCCGGAACATACCGTTGGGAAGTGATTCAGTAATTAAACCCTCATGAATCAATTTTTGTTCTTTCATTCCAGGTAACCTCCTTGAAGTATCAACTAATGGAGGAATAGTTATATAACTCACTTTTCCTCTCTATTTTACAAATAGGAAGTTAGAGATCAAATTCGGATACCAGAGGTGGAAGATTACCATATATAACACAAAATTTCTCCTCCAATTCTTTCTAGTCGAGCTTCTCGATCTGTTATTATACCTCGAGAAGTAGAAAGAATTACAATTCCCATTCCACCTAAAATCTTAGGAATTCGTTGATAGTTGGAATAAATTCGTAAGCCGGGCCGGCTGATACGCTTTAAAATGGTTCTAGTTTTATATATTCCTTTTCTGGTTTTTCTATGTCGCAGAGTTGAAACCAAGAAATATTTGTTACTCTCCTGATGTTTCCGAACGTTTTCAATAAAACCTTCTCGTAGAAGTATTTTAATAATGTTTTCGGTGATATTTGTAGATGCTATTCGAACCCTTCCTTTTTTATCCGTGTCAGCATTTCTTATAGAAGTTATTAGATCGGCAATAGTGTCCCTACCCATGACGAACTAGAATTATAGGTTCCTCCTAATTTTGATATAATCAACATGTTTCCTTTTTTTTATTTTTTTTTTTTTTTATAAAGTATATACGTGAGACACAATCTACTAATTTGATCTATTTGATCTATTTCAGATACCCTATACTATATCATAGTCTCATCTACTACTATTTATAATACTTCGGGAGCTAATGAAACTATTTTAGTAAAATTTAACTGTCTCAATTCTCGAGCGATCGCACCAAAAACTCGAGTTCCTTTTGGATTTCCTTCTTGATCAATGACAACTGCAGCATTGTCGTCATATCGTATTATCATACCGTTTTCACGTTTGAGTTCTTTACATGTACGTACAATTACAGCTCTAATTACTTCTGATCTTTCTAGAGGCATATTGGGAACTGCTTCTTTGATTACAGCAACAATAACATCACCAATATGAGCATATCGGTGATTACCAGCTCCTATGATTCGAATACACATCAATTTTCGAGCTCCGCTGTTATCCGCTACATTCAAAAGGGTCTGAGGTTGAATCATATCATTTTTATTTCAATCTGTTATTTCAATGCAAAAGTATGAAAGAAAAAAAAGAAATATTGTCCGTCCAGAAATAAATAAACCTGCGGTTGTTTTTTCATCCCCAATACCCCTTTTTTTTTTAGTTCTACATCTCTATCCTGAAATAAGAAATTGAGTTCGTATAGGCATTTTGCGCGCAGCTATTGAGATAGCTGCTCTAGCTACAGTTTCTGATACTCCACCCATTTCATAAAGTATTCGACCCCGTTTAACAACGGATACCCAATATTCAGGGGATCCCTTCCCCGAACCCATACGTGTTTCCGCGGGTCTTACTGTAACAGGTTTGTCGGGAAATATACGTACCCATATTTTTCCACCACGACGCGCATATCGTGTCATTGCTCTTCGCCCTGCTTCTATTTGTCTAGCTGTAATCCAAGCAGGTTCAAGTGCCTGAAGAGCGTATCTGCCGAAACAAATATGATTGCCTCGACAAGATATTCCTTTCATTCTTCCTCTATGCTGTTTACGAAATCTGGTTCTTTTGGGGTTATAGTCGATGGTTGTTTCTTAATTCCATCTCTACTGCAGAACCGGACATGAGAGTTTCTTCTCATCCAGCTCCTCGCGAATGAAAGGATTCAAATTCAATAAAATAATATTATAGATACACATTAATAGGTACACATTAATAGATAATACACCAAGTAATGGCTTTTATTGATATTTAATTTCTTACATAAGAAGGAAGATGTAGATACAAGATATACAATACAGCTAGACGTGTGTGTACATTTATGTATCTTTATAGATAATGTAATGTTTCTCTTTTTTATTTTTATAACATGACGAATCCTTTCCTTATTTTTTTTTTTTACCTCTATCGAATTACGACAAAAGATTGTAATCCAATAAATAGAGGTTTCGCGGGCGAATATTTACTCTTTCCTGTTTCATTCGAAGGTTCAATTCATAACCTCTCAGAATAAATCAATTTTTTCTTGGTCCGTTCCGCCATCCCACCCAATGAATTATTAGGATTCGTTTTCAATAGAAGCCTATGCAGTCACAGGTTCTGTCGTTCCCATAGCTTCTCCATTAATGGTTAGGTCCGAACTTTGCAATGGAGCTTCCAACAAAATTCGTTCCCAAGTCAATTTCCTCAGTTTTTATTAACCTGAAGGCTCTTTATTATTTTATTCTATTTTTAATTATTTCATTTTTAAATTCTTATATTTATAATTATCTTATCAGTATTGATTATCAGTATTGATGCTTTATCACACTGCCCTTTATGACGTGATTCATAGACCATACATATTGGAATCATATATCATTGATATTTTTGTTCTTTCTTTCTATCATCCTTCCATTTATCCACATCCCTTTATTTATTTTTTTTTGCTTTACAACCCATAATCAGATCTATTTTTTGTTGAAAGAATTTCAGTTGCTACAACCATATGATAGATCCACTCATTCATATAGTGACTGTTTCTTGGGATCTCGACAATACGAAGCAATAAGTTGGTTATTAGTTTATTTTATATAATTACAAAGTTTATAGCAGGGGTCAGTTTGTTTTTTTTTTTGAATCCCAACTTGAAACTATAAAGAAAAAACTAACGAGTCACACACTAAGCATAGCAATTATACCAAATGATCAATCGAATTTATATTTAACCTTATAGAATTAGAATTGTTCATTTTTTTATTTTTAACGAAAAAAGAATGAAAGAGTTTGTCATTTTTTGTTTTATCACTGGACAGAATGGGAAGACAAGGTTGATTATTCCTCGTCTACAAATATCCAAATTTTTATACCTAATACTCCATAAATAGTTCGAATTGTATAGGAACAATGATCAATTTTAGCGCGAATTGTTTGTAGGGGAACTCTACCCTCTCTGATCCATTCAACACGTGCAATTTCTTTTCCGTCGATACGGCCTGCTATTTGCACTTGAATTCCTTTTGTATCTGTTTGTTCAGTTAATTCAATAGCTTTTTTCATTGCTTTTCGAAACGAAACTCTATTTTTTAATTGTAAAGCTATATATTCTGCAAGAATATTAGGTTGTCCATAAGGTTTTTCAACTCTTGTGATAGCAATGTTGAGTCTCCGGTTTACAGAATGAAACTCCTTTTGTACATTCATCTGTAATTCTTCGATTCCTCGTGTTTGCCCCTCTATTAATAAATTTGGGAATCCAATATAGATTATGACTTGGATCAAATCGATTTTTTTTTTAATTGTTATACGTGCAATTCCTTCGAAACCTGAGGATATT